AAGGACCTCAAAATAACCTCTTTTCGTCCTATGAACTTTAAGGTGTATGAAGTATCATATTTGACTCTTGGGGCGGATTGATAGAGACTCTATTTAACTTAGGTTGATCTAGGCCGGAGGCAGACCTACGTCAGGGTAACCCTTCTTTGAAACACTTTGGTATTGCTCCCGGATCAGAATTCAAATAATGAATCCGAGCGCATGGAGCCATCTCGTTATCTTCCTGTCAAGAAAAAATATGGTGGACTAGCCGATCTTTTTATCAGTTAATGAAAGAGCCCAATGCAAAAAAAAAACGCATGTTGGGTCTTTGAAACAGTTCGAATCATTTCGATAATAATAAGTTTGATCTGTTTTACCGAGAAGGTCTACGGTTCGAGTCCGTATAGCCCTATACATTTTTGTATTCATTTCCTAATTAGTGCGTGTGATCGGCCGGTTGATTGTTCCATAGAAATGGAATCATTCCCACAGGATCACGGAGATCCCTCGGGGCTTGAAAACAATAATTTATTCCAATGGATCCAATCGGATCGGTATTTTCAAATCTCGGATAAACAAACCCATTCTTCTTCATTAATCTTCGTCTGTGAATGACATACGGCCTTTTTCCTCTTTTATTTGTCCATGATCCAAGATTTAGTGATACACCTTTGCTTTGGTATACCCAAGTCAATTTATGAAGTCAAAATCATAACATGAGCCTGGCTCAAGAAAAACTCCAACCTGACCCAACCAAATCAAATCCAAATTCAATCTAATAGTAAGTCACATTATCTAGAACCTATTCTTGTTCTTGTATTTGTAGAAAAGCCAGAGTTTCAAAAACGAAGCTCTTTGGTAAGTTTCATTGTACAATAGGCTTTTCTTCGTATAACCGGCTTAGCAAAGCAAGTAGTCATTTTTCTGTACAATACTTAAACTTACTAACTTATTTTTTTTTTATTCCAATCTACCCAATCCAAATTGTTCATCATTCCAATTCTACCAATGCAGACTTTATCTAAAAAGATTAGGGCCCATTTGAACTTGGATGAGTTAGGAATCCCCCGACGTATCGCCTTTTGGCAGAACAACAATCCCAATTCATTGTTTTAGAGACAATGAATTGGTCCTAAATGTATCAACGCACCCTCTTCTATTTCTATGTTCTATGAGTTGGTTTTTGGATGGGGAGATTTTGTCTATCGAATCGTTCGACAACGCATGATTCCATTCGAAGTATCTTCTGTAAATCATTTACGATTCAGCCGACTCTACCATTAAACTATGCCCCATTTTTTAGGTTTGCTTCAAAAGAAACGTTTTTTGTTGTCACGAAACCTAACTCGTTGGTTGGTCCTGCTAGGTGTTATTATTACATTAAATAAATAAGTATTTCGAGTCATTCCAAATCACGATCTTTAGTCCTAGAAATGGGTCTGAAATGATTCTTTCAAGACTTCTAACTCGGGGGTAAAGCCGGGGCCGGGGTAGTACAGGTCCAAAGTTTCCTAATTTGGGTATAGGAACCCATGAGTTTTTATATGTAAGGGTTCCTCACAATTCAATGGATTGAATCAAATCAATTAAGTATAAATCTGGGACAGGGAGAGAGAATCGAATTGGTCGATGCATTCTGTTTTCGTATCCGTATCAAATCAATAGAAACAATAATCCTCTATCCGGATCTTAATGAAAAGAATACACCAACACAGCCACGTAGAATATACCATAAATCCCGAGATGGAAATTTCTAGAAATTCTATTACATCTGACTACTGACTATATTCTAAATCACTAAGAAAAAAAAAAAAAAAAAGAGAGAGAGAGAAAAAATGGGCCAGACCTCCTCTTTGGCTCTATTATATTAATAGAATATTGAAATTATTTATGTTTAATATTTCATTTAATCTTATTTGAATAATATTGTTTGAATATTATTTCAATTTCAATTCATATTATTTAAAATAGTCTTTAAAAAAAATTCCTTAATTCCCTTTTTTGTTTGATAGAAAACCCGAGGCAAGGTAGGAGAGAGTTTGATTTGTATAATAGCATTATATGTCTACACCATATCTAAATAGAATCGAAGTAAGTGTAAGTGGGATTCCGTTGGATGAATCTTGAGACGATACATGACCCACAACAAGTAAACAAACGAAACTATGTGGTTTGATCAAAATTGTTGTTTCGACTAATGCAGTTATGGATGAATTGAGAATTCCAATTTGAATCAACTAATTCGGTATATTCCACATTAATAGGAGTGCTTCTATGTTTCTGCTTTACGAATATGATATTTTCTGGGCATTTCTAATAATATCAAGTGTTATTCCTATTTTGGCATTTCTAATTTCCGGAGTTTTGGCCCCGATTAGTGAAGGACCAGAGAAGCTCTCTAGTTATGAATCGGGCATAGAACCGAGGGGGGATGCTTGGTTACAATTCCGAATCCGCTATTACATGTTTGCTCTAGTTTTTGTTGTTTTTGATGTTGAAACAGTCTTTCTTTATCCAT